TACATGGAACGTATGACTCTATTACAAATCACAGGACCATTCACTAGTCATTAATAAGAGACATCCCAATATTTATTTTAGCCATTTGAAAGTCTCTTTTCTCTTTTATTAGTATTAGCTTTATTAGTAATCGATAAGAGAAAGGAATCTAGTCTGTATTGTATCGGTATCGTTTATCCCTATGAAATACCAGAGAAGTACCAGACGAAATAGAACAATCTTAAAAGGGATATAATGAAATTCCTTAATTGGATCTTCCCGGAAGAACGATCATTTGATTAATGGATCCAACAAACACAAACAATTATAATGAATTAAAAAAGAGAGTGTTCTTATTCGAACCGCCTCGTGATCTTCAACCAATTCTGTGCTTCAATATAATTACCTGGAGTAAGCGCTATAGCTTGTTTCCAATACTCAGCAGCTTGATCGGACCAAGCCTCTGCAATTTCAGAATCCCCCTGCCGAATGGCCTGTTCTCCCCGGTCGGAATAGGTGGGTCAATTCCTTCCCTTAGAACCGTACTTGAGAGTTTCCTACCTCATACGGCTCAGCAATCAATTCTTTTAGTGTCCCATCTTAATCCACTCTATTTAACGTTAACGGAATGAGATTTCTCGTAAATCTATCCCATTGTCTCGGGTTAAACAAATAACCAGAAGAGGTGAATTCCATGAGTTTCAAACTCTCATTTTGATCAAAAATCAGTTTTCTCTTTTCTCCCACCTTCAGAAAAATAAAGCATAGGTATTTCCTCCCTATATTGTTAGAGTTTTCTGAAAGGTAACTATCTCGGTTTCGTATAGAAATGGATTATAGAATCTTTGAAAAAGACTTTCCTCGATAAGAAAGAAAGGACTTACTATCTTTGGGATCTGATGCTACACCGCTGCTCAATACTTTAGTGGATCGACTCTATTACATAAGTGGATTCCTAACTTTTATCTCATATCATGACATAAGTAAGCATAAGCAGGCCTTATTGTATCGGCACAAAACCTCACTAATTGATCTTTACGGTGCTTACTCTATCAATTAGATCCTTTATCCATAGAATCCAGTATATAGGCCGTACCTATTTCTTCATATCTCGGCTCCTATGAAGTTTCTTTCTTTGCTACAGCTTATAAAAATCGTCCCTTTGGACGATGCATATGTAGAAAGCCTATTTTTTTTCCTCTCATATTTACTAGCAGGGTTGATCTTTCTTTCCTTCTTTCTTTTCTATAGTCGAGATAGCCGCACGTAATGACAGATCACGGCCATATTATTAAAAGCTTGTGGTAAGAATGGATTTCGTTCTAGTGCCCGGAAATAATATTCCAAAGCCTTCGTATGTTCTCCGTTGCTTGTGTGAATAAGACCTATATTATAGAGTATATAACTTCGATCATAGGGATCAATTTCTGGTCGCGTAGCTTCATAATAATTCTGTAAAGCTTCCGCATAATTTCCTTCGGATTGAGCTGACATCCGTTACGGTCGTTCATTCTATTCAAATCAAAGAATCCCCGTTACAGAACCGTACGTGAGATTTACATCTCATACGGCTCCTCCCTTCGGTGCATAGTAATAGGGGGAATATCATCCATGGAATCAAAAAAATTGAAATATTATTATTATGAACTGACAGGGGCTGGTGTTTTTACAAGAAATCTCTAGCCAGCCTTCCTGTAAGAGGTCTTTTCTTAACACTAACACTAAGCGTGTTCTTCCTAGATAGAAATGGTAACTCTAACGATTTCTTTGTCTTCAACGCCCCATATTTCCAGGAATTAGTCACTTCAACGATCTTTGATGGTTCTACGGGTATCCAAAGTACGAACGAGATGGATGTTTGTTGTCCCAACCATTCTTGTTAGTCCCGATCCCGATAAAGAAAAAGGGTTAATTTATAACAAATAACAAAGTTTTCGTGTTGTTGATTCCTAGGTGTAGTGCTTCTTCCCCTATGCTGCCTATTGGTACTGGTGGAGTAGGATTAACCTGCAATACAGAACCTATAGGTGTAACCTTTCGCTCAATACTAGAATCGACAATTGAAGCATCTGAGGCTGCATCAATCGAGGATACACGATAGAAGGAATTGTTCTATCTCCAAACTTCACCTTCACTAAGCGTTAGGTTTATTTCAATAATCTTTTTTCTTTCCATCCCGAGTCTCTTTCTCGTAAGAATGGGAGTGGAAAAAAAAAAAAGAATCAAATCGCACCATCTCTGTAATAGGTAAATGCCTCCTTTTCTCCTGAAGTTGTCGGAATTATTCGTAATAAGATATTGGCTACAATTGAAGAGGTCTTATCAATAAAATTTCCATTTATACGAGATCTAGACATAGTTAGCAATCCATTTTCGAATTCTTCTCATTACCTCTCGTGGTAAAATGATCCCACAAACAAAGGAATTGTACAGTACGAAATGACATAAAAATGGACTAATTCTAAAAAAAAAAAAAGATGTGGGCTTTCCACTAAAATGGGCCCTTTTGCTTTGGGCAGGGATAGGTAGGAAATATTTGAATACGATTCAATTTCATTCCAATTGAGTAGTATACCAACGGATGGGACTATTTCATCTTCATCAAAGTTGAATAATCAAGGAATTTTTCCTACAGATTCTGATAACTCGAAAAATTTTTATTGGATTATGATCAAACCAGAAAAAAGGATGGAATAATCATTCCATGATGAAAATAGAATAACCACCCATTTTGGGTGCATAGCGTGTATACACCAGAAAATAGAAAATATAAAAATCCAATTCATAGGAGACGATTCAGGAATTTGTAATAGATCCATGGGATAGCTCATGAGAGGAGTTGTTGTTGAGAAATATGAAACTGGAAAGTCATTCTGTAATTCCTATGTAAATAGGAATAAGACGGGATCATCGTCTTGACAAATATGAATATATGTTTTGTTTTTCATGTTTTTAACAAGAAAAATGGTTTGTTTTTTGATCCCCCGAGCCTCGAAGGAAGACCTTTCTTTGATTTCTTTGAGGAAAGGTTTTCTATTTATAATTGATTGGTCGTACCTGTACTGCAATAATATGAATGATTCGCTATTTACTTGGTTTATGGATCATAATCATAAGATTATGGAGGAGAGATGGCCGAGTGGTTCAAGGCGTAGCATTGGAACTGCTATGTAGGCTTTTGTTTACCGAGGGTTCGAATCCCTCTCTTTCCGTACCTTCACCTACTAATTCACCAACGTTACCGACCACAAACAATGTATTAAATACCAATTGATACCATCATTCCAACTACCATGATTCCAACAGTAAGACCCTTCTTTTGATTTTTTTATTGGATTTTGAATTTGATAGAAGAAATTCTCTATTCCTTATCAAAACCCTTAAATCTATTTCCTTCAGCGAAAAGGGGGGCAAAATAAAAAAAAAAAAATGATAGTTAGGTTCAAGTCTGACGGGAATAATATTCTACGACTAGCAATTCATTGATTTTCAAACCGACCCATTTACTATCTATTATTTGATTTACTAACCCTTTATATTGATATTGCAATGAGTGAAGAGTCAAATGTTTTGGCAATTCCTCTTTTTGGGATGAATCAATAGAATTTTGAATCAGAGCTCTGGATCTGTGTTCATCCCTCGTAGTAATAATATCTCGGGGTTTGCAGCGATAGCTTGGTATATCTACTAGACGACCATTAACTAAAATATGTCTATGGTTAACTAATTGTCTGGCTCCAGGAATGGTCGAAGCCATACCCAATCGAAAAAGGATGTTATCCAAACGCATCTCAAGTAGTTGTAGTAAAACCTGGCCTGTTGACCCTTTGGCTTTTCCGGCGATACGAACATATCTAAGTAATTGTCGCTCTGTCAGACCATAATGAAAACGTAATTTCTGTTTTTCTTCTAGACGAATACGATATTGAGATCTTTTCCCGGAGCGCGATTGGTTTCTAAGATCACTTCCGGATCTAGGTCTTTTACTAGTTAGTCCCGGTAAAGACCCCAGACGGCGTATTTTTTTGAAACGAGGCCCTCGGTAACGAGACATAAAGACTCCTTATTTGAATTTTATTTCATTTTATAGAATAAACCTAAATTAAAACTGAACTAAACGATATAAACCCACTGAAGTACTAGAAAGAGAAATGAGATGAATTGTATCAATGTCCGGATTATTTTGTATATATGGCAAGGATTTGTTTGTATATTTTGTATATAATATATGGGAAGTAAGGATCCTTTTCATGATTTATTCTGTAGAGATCTAACTGCTCCAATTAGTTTTTTATTCATAGTTGGAAGTTCCCGCGACATAACATAATAGATTGGTGACCCGGCATTTGGAGAAAAGGGAGGAGTCTTTTCAATATTCCTTGATCTCAAGGAGACATTATCGATCATGGAAAAAATCGAACAAACAAATAGAGAAAGCCGGCTATCGGAATCGAACCGATGACCATCGCATTACAAATGCGATGCTCTAACCTCTGAGCTAAGCAGGCTCACATAAACATAACATAAATAGTGCATATGAATTCAGGAAGCTGCTCGGATCTTCGCTATGAATATGAATCTTATTATTTTATTTGAATAATATTATTATTCTTTCATTTTTATATAATTATATTTACATTTTTTCTATTCATTATATTAATATTATCATTAAATATTATCATTTTATATAATAATATATAATATAAAATTTGATAGCGGATCGGACCTAAGCATAAGAGCATAAGATAAGGATGCAATCCAGATCATAATGAGACATTCTTTTGGTTTCATTCGGAAAGGGGAGAGCTAGGACGAAAAGAAAAAAAAAAAGAATAAATATCGACCGTTCCAGTATTACGGATTGGGCGGTCAAAATGAGAGGGGGAGAGGAAGATATATGTGGGATATATCCATTCATATTGAATTGCAGATACATCAATGATAGAATCATTTCTGATTGAACCAAATACTGGGTCATATAGGGATGAAAGAAGATGGGTAAGAAATAGGAGCAGACACCT